ATCATTATTGGGTTTATACCAATGAGCAAAAAAAGTACAACTTGAACAATGAATTAATAAGTCGAACAAAAGCTCTAGAAAAAGAAAAGGGATTTCTTGCTCTGGATATGCTCGAAAAAAGGACCAGATTATGCAATGATGAAAACGAACAAAAATACTTGCCCAAAACGTATGACCCCTTTTTGAGGGGACCATATCGTGGAACAATAAAAAAATTCTATTCACATATGATCATGAATGATTTAATCACTTCTACAGATACGGAGGATTCCATAGAAATCAATTGGATAAATAAGATTTATGGGCTACTTCCTAATAATTCTAATTATTCCAGAAAATTTGAACATCAAAAGAATCCGCCTGATAGGGAATCATTACTGAATTATATTGGTAATTCCTTAACCTCAATCAAAGAATTTCCTTTTGAGCCTGCACCCATTTTGCATTTTAAAAAATATTCTTTATTGAGAGAGCAAACAAGAATTGATTTTGAAAATCAAACAAAAGCTTTAAAATGGGTATTCGATGTAATTACAACTGATCCAAATGATCAAACAATAATTAGAAATAAATCTATTGGAATAGAAGAAATCCATAAAAGGGTTCCTCGGTGGTCATACAAATTAACTGATGATTTGAAAGAACAGGAGGCAGAAAATGAGGAAGAATCCAAGGAAGATCATGAAATTCGTTCAAGAAAAGCCAAACGCGTAGTAATTTATACTGATAACAATCAGAATACCAACCCTATTACAACTACAAATAATACTAATAATAGTGATCAAGCAGAAGAGGTGGCTTTGATACGTTACTCGCAACAATCGGATTTTCGTCGGGATATAATCAAAGGATCCATGCGTGCTCAAAGACGTAAAACGGTTATTTGGGAAATGTTTCAAGCAAATGTGCATTCTCCGCTTTTTTTGGATCGAATAGACAAAACATCTTTTTTTTCTTCTTTTTATATCTCTGAAATGATGAATCTCATTTTTAGGAATTTGGTGGGGAGAGAACCAGAATTGAAAATTTCACATTTATATTTTGAGGAGGAAGAGACAGGGGAAAAAGAGAAAAAAAACGAAGAAAAAAAAGAGGAAAATGAACGTATAGTAATATCAGAAACTTGGGATAGCATTATATTTGCTCAAGCAATAAGAGGTTTGATGTTAGTAACCCAATCTTTTCTTAGAAAATACATTGTATTGCCTTCATTGATAATTGCTAAAAATATTGGCCGTATGTTATTATTCCAATTCCCCGAATGGTATGAGGATTTGAAGGAGTGGAATAGAGAAATGCATGTTAAATGCACTTATAATGGTGTTCAATTATCAGAAACAGAATTTCCCAAAGATTGGTTAACAGACGGTATTCAGATAAAGATTCTATTTCCTTTCTGTTTGAAACCTTGGCGAAGATCTAAAATACGATCTCATCCTAGGGATCAAATAAAAAAAAAAGGAAAAAAAGACAATTTTTGTTTTTTAACGGTTTGGGGAATGGAAGCGGAATTCCCTTTTGGGAATCCCCGAAAACGACCTTCCTTTTTTGAACCCATTTATAAAGAACTCCAAAAAAAAGTTAGAAAAGTTAAAAAGGATTTCTTTATACTTCTAAAAGTTTCAAAAGAAAAAACAAGATGGATCATTAAAATACTTCTAGTTCTAAAACGAATAATGAAGGAAATTCAAAAAGTAAACCCAATATTCTTATTTGAATTGAGCAAGGTGAAAGTATATGAAACGGCTGAAAATGGAAAAGATTCCGAAATAAATAATAAGATTATTCACAAATCAACCATTCAAATCCAATCCATGAATTGGACAAATTATTCACTCATAGAAAAAAAGATGAAAGATCTTTCTGATAAAACAATCACAATCAGGAATCAAATAGAACGAATCACAAAAGACAAGAAAAAAATAATTCTAACTTGTGCTGATAAAAGATCAAAATCACAGAAACATATTTGGCAGATATTCCAAAGAATAAATATACGATTAATACGTAAATCACATTATTTTATGAAATCTCTGATTGAAAATATATATATAGATATCTTGCTATGTATGATTACCATTCACAGGATCTATTTCCAACCTTTCTTTGAATCAACAAAAAGAATAATCAATAAATCCGTTTACAACGATCAAACAAATCAGGAAGGAATTGATGAAAGAGATCAAAATACAATGAACTTTTTTTCCACTATAAAAAAGTCCTTTTCGAATACTAATATTAGTAATAGTACAAAAATGTATTATGACTTATCCTCCTTGTCCCAAGCATATGTATTTTACAAATTATCACAAACCCAATTACTTAACAAGTATCAATTGAAATCTCTACTTCAATATCAGGGGACTTATCCTTTTATTAAGGATAAAATCAAGGATTATTGTATGACACGAGGAATATTTGATTACAATTCAAGACATAAGAAAATTCATAAGTCTGGAATGATTGAATGGAAAAACTGGTTAAAGGGGCATTATCAATACAATTTATCTCAAACCAAATGGTCGCGGTTAGTACCGCAAAAATGGCGAAATAGAATCAATCAACGTTATAGGATTCAAAATAAGGACTCAATTAAAGTGGATTCATATAAAAAAGAAAAAGACCAATTAATTCATTACGTGAAACAAAATTACTATGCAGCGGATTCATTGACAAATCAAAAAGAAAAATGGAAAAAACACTACAGATATGATCTTTTATCACATAAATATATGAACTATGGGGATAAGGAGGATTTTGATATTTATGGGTCAAGATTACAAGTAAACGGGGTTCAAAAAATTCCATATAATTTCAATAAACCAAAATCCGAATCATTTTATGTATTGGTAAGTACAGCTATTAGTGATTATCTAGAAGAAGGATATATTATTGATACGCATAAAAATCTAGATAGAAAATATTTTGATTGTCGAATTCTCCACTTTTGTCTTAGAAAAAATATCAATATTGAGACCTGGACCAATACACATATCGGTACCAAAATTGATAAAAATACTAAGACTGAAAAAAAAATCAACAACAAATTGAAAAAAAAAGATATTTTTTCTCTTATGATTCATCAAGAAATCAACCCATCCAATCAAAAAAGTATTTTTTTTAATTGGATGGGAATGAATCAAGAAAGAGTTTATCATACCATATCAAATCTAGAATCTTGGTTCTTCCCAGAATTTGTCTTACTTTTTGATGCATATAAGATTAAACCATGGATTATACCAATCAAATTACTTCTTTTTGACTTTTATTTTTATAAAAATAAAAGTCAAAATAAAAACATCAATATAAATCAAAAAAAATATCTTAAATTAGAAAATTCCAACCAACAAAAAAATGAGCAACAGGACCAAGTAAATCTTGTATCAGATCTACGAAAAGAAAACAAAAAAAAAGATATTGAAGAGAATTATGCGAGATCAGACATTACCATTAAAAAAGGTAAGAAGAAAAAACAATCCAAGAAAAACAAGAAAGCAGAACTAGATTTCTTCCTGAAAAAATATTTCCTTTTTCAATTAAAATGGGATGACTCCTTGAACCAAAGAATGATCAATAATATCAAGGTATATTGTCTCTTACTTAGACTGATAAATCCAAAAGAAATTGCTATATCCTCGATTCAAAGAGGAGAGATGCATCTGGATGTAATGCTAATTCAGAAAGATCTAGCTCTTACAGAATTGATAAAAAAAGGAATATTAATTATCGAACCAATTCGTCTATCTATAAAAAGGGATGGAAAATTGATTATATATCAAACTATAAGTATTTCATTGGTCGAGAACAATAAACACCAAACTAATAGAAAATGCATAAAAAAAAGTTATATTGATAAGAGGAATTTGGATAAACCCATTGTACGATATGGGAATATGCTTGTGAATGGGGACACAAATTATTATGATTTCCTTGTTCCCGAAAATATTCTATCTCCTAGACGTCGCAGAGAATTGAGAATTTTAATTTGTTTCAATTCCCATAATTGGAATGTTACGGATAGAAATAGAAATCCATTATTTTGCAATGAAAACAACATAAGAAACTCTGGAAAATTTTTGGATGAGGACAAGCATCTTAATACGGATACAAATAAATTCATTAAATGCAAATTTGTTCTTTGGCCCAATTACCGATTAGAAGATTTAGCTTGTATGAATCGCTATTGGTTTGATACCAATAATGGCAGTCGTTTCAGTATGTCAAGGATACATATGTATCCACGATTTAGAATTATTTAATTTAATAGTATATTTCCTATATCATATATATATCTATATTCCGTGACATTTTCGGTATATGAAAGCCGAAAGATGTATGCATATGCTATGTTATATTTTGGTAAATGATACAGATTTAATGGTGTATCCATTCAATTGGATATAGGAATAAATAAATTAGGGGAATCCTTTTAGATAGAAATAAATTCTTTTCTTTCGTTAATGGGGAAACATATTATCCCTTTCTATCCAAATCAAATTGAAAATTTGATTTGGATAAAATAAAGAAGTAGTATATGAATAAATCCAAATTTTTGTGTGTACTAGATGTGTGTACTAGATTAAAATAACCGGCATAATTCTTTTTTTTTTATTATTATTTTTCCTGATCGGAAAAATCCATGAAAAAGAAAGAAAAAGGATAGAAAAATTTTTTATGGTCAAAAATTCATTCATTTCCATTATTCCACAAGAAGAAAAAGAAGAAAACAAAGGTTCTGTTGAATTTCAAGTATTCAGTTTCACCAATAAGATACGGAGACTTACTTCACATTTGGAATTGCACAAAAAAGATTTTTTATCACAAAGGGGTCTACGAAAAATTCTAGGAAAACGTCAACGGTTGCTGGCTTATTTGTCAAAGAAAAATAGAGTACGTTATAAGAAATTAATTGGTCAGTTGGATATTCGAGAGCCAAAAACTCGTTAATTTAATCGTTTGAATTTTTTAGTAGTATTCCATTTTTTGTTTTGATGAGTCTCGTTTTGAGGAATTCATGGAATAATGAATTAAGGAAGAAAAGATATGACAGTACCGGTTACAAGAAAAGATCTCATGATAGTCAATATGGGGCCTCACCACCCATCAATGCATGGTGTTCTCCGACTAATCGTTACTCTCGATGGTGAAGATGTTATTGACTGTGAGCCCATATTGGGCTATTTACACAGAGGAATGGAAAAGATAGCGGAAAATCGAACAATTATACAATATCTACCTTATGTAACACGATGGGATTATTTAGCTACTATGTTCACAGAGGCAATAACCGTAAATGCGCCAGAACAATTGGAAAATGTTCAAGTACCTCAAAGAGCTAGCTATATCAGAGTAATTATGCTGGAATTGAGCCGTATAGCTTCTCATTTGTTATGGCTTGGACCTTTTATGGCGGATATCGGTGCACAGACTCCCTTTTTCTATATTTTCAGAGAAAGGGAATTGATATATGATCTATTCGAAGCCGCCACAGGTATGCGAATGATGCATAATTATTTCCGTATTGGAGGAGTAGCTGCTGATCTACCTTATGGATGGATAGATAAATGTTTGGATTTCTGCGATTATTCTTTAACAGGAGTTGTTGAATATCAAAAACTTATTACGTGGAATCCCATTTTTTTGGAACGAGTTGAAGGAGTGGGCATTATTGGTGGAGAAGAAGCTGTAAATTGGGGTTTATCAGGACCGATGTTACGAGCTTCTGGAATCCAATGGGATCTTCGTAAAGTTGATCATTATGAGTGTTACAATGAATTCGATTGGGAAGTCCAATGGCAAAAAGAAGGAGATTCATTAGCTCGTTATTTAGTACGAATCGGTGAAATGAAGGAATCCATAAAAATTATTCAACAGGCTCTAGAAGGAATTCCTGGAGGACCTTATGAAAATTTAGAAGTACGACGCTTTGATAGAGCAAAGAATTCCGAATGGAATGATTTTGAATATAGATTTATTAGTAAAAAACCTTCACCCAATTTAGAATTGTCGAAACAAGAACTTTATGTGAGAGTGGAAGCCCCAAAAGGGGAATTGGGAATTTATTTGATAGGAGATAATAGTGTTTTCCCCTGGAGATGGAAAATTCGTCCACCCGGTTTTATCAATTTGCAAATTCTTCCTCAGCTAGTTAAAAGAATGAAATTGGCTGATATCATGACGATATTGGGTAGTATAGATATCATTATGGGAGAAGTTGATCGTTGAAATGATAATTGATACGACAGAAGTACAAACTATCAATTCTTTTTCTACATCGGAATTTTTAAAAGAAGTGTATGGACTAATATGGATTGTACCCATTTTGACCCTTATATTGGGAATAACAATGGGGGTACTAGTAATTGTGTGGTTAGAAAGAGAAATATCTGCAGCGATACAACAACGTATTGGGCCTGAATATGCTGGCCCGTTGGGAATTCTTCAAGCTATAGCGGATGGGACTAAACTACTTTTTAAAGAGGACCTCCTCCCATCTCGAGGAGATATTCGTTTGTTTAGTGTGGGACCGTCTATAGCGGTTATATCAATTCTACTAAGTTATTTAGTAATTCCTTTTGGGTATCGTCTTGTTTTAGCCGATCTCAGTATAGGTGTTTTTTTATGGATCGCCATTTCTAGTATTGCTCCTATTGGGCTTCTTATGTCAGGATATGGATCGAATAATAAATATTCCTTTTTAGGTGGTCTACGAGCTGCTGCTCAATCTATTAGTTATGAAATACCATTAACTCTATGTGTGTTATCAATATCTCTACGTGTGATTCGTTGGAATATGAACTTTGAACCTCTCTTCTAGAAATAAAAGAAAAAAGAAAGAGGTTCAATGTATTGAATAGATGTTTTCATTTTTTTTTTTATTCAGCATTCGGGTTGATGAGTTAAACCAGATAGTTATATGAGTGAAACTAAACAGCTTCCAAATTTGTAGTAAGAAGAAACAATCTCATTCCCTATGTACAAGAATAAAGTTGAAGTAAAAATAAGCAGTGTAAACTGCTTACCCCAAGATTAAGATTTTTTGATTAGTCATCATATCTTGAAGCGGGCGCAAACAAAAGATCAACTGTATGGAGTTTCTACTACTGTCTCATATGTATTACTATACCGGGGATCAATCAAAAGTCAGTGGACGGTTAGGAACACCAAGGTACACAAAGGATTAGTAATGGAGATAATGTAAGGTATCAAAAAAGAGGTATTTCTTCATAAAACGAATCATAATAAGGACTTGAAATTGGTAGAAATGATCAAGTAGTACTTCCCTACGATTCCGATCTAGAGTATGCTCCTATTCACTGGTTAAAGAAATGACTATCAAGAACGAATTAATTCTTTATTTTATTTTTGAGTATCCTCCTCTGAGACAGAAGAACAGGAAAAAAGAAATGGAATGCAGTAATTGAATGAATAATAAAAAAAGGGGATCCCTATTTATTCTTTTCTCTATCCATATTCATACATATCGAATTCTTATCACGATTCATGAACTAATGACTAATTCTTTTTATTTTATATTGATTGATATAAGGAGTATTTTATTGAAATATTAAGTTATTACCGAACAAAGAGAAATTTTTATTGTAAAGGATGAGATCAATTCGGAAGCACTTTTTTTATTATTCTAGCAGACAGAATTCCATTGGTCTAATTTGGGACTTTCCGATGTATCTTTATTCTATCCATCCAAAGATGGTGATAATACCGAACCCGTCCTTACATTTTTTTTGTGGCCATCGAGGAGCCGTATGAAGCTGAGGTCTCACGTACGGTTTTGAAATAGCGATGGGAACAGTGATGTTATTATCGACTATGATTATCTAACAGTTCAAGTACAGTTGATATAGTTGAAGCACAGTCAAAATATGGTTTTTGGGGGTGGAATCTGTGGCGTCAGCCTATAGGATTTATTGTTTTTCTAATTTCTTCTCTAGCCGAATGTGAGAGATTGCCCTTTGATTTACCAGAAGCGGAGGAGGAATTAGTAGCAGGTTATCAAACCGAGTATTCGGGTATCAAATATGGTTTATTTTATCTTGCTTCTTACCTAAATTTATTAGTTTCTTCATTATTTGTAACAGTTCTTTACTTAGGTGGGTGGAATTTACCTATTCCGTATATATCCATTTCTGAGCTTTTCGGAATAAAAAAAATCGCCGGCATTTTTGGAATAACAATGGGTATCCTTATTACATTAACTAAAGCTTATTTGTTTCTCTTCATTTCTATCACAACAAGATGGACTTTACCTAGAATGAGAATGGACCAGTTATTAAATCTTGGATGGAAATTTCTTTTACCTATTTCTCTAGGTAATCTGTTATTAACAACTTCTTCCCAACTTGTTTCATTATAAATAAGAGAATACGATAACACTATTTTAGATTCATAATCTCTATCAAACAAGAGAAAGAAACGTCAAATTTTTCATGTATATCTACAATATGTTCCCTATGGTAATTGGGTCCATGAATTATGGTCAACAAACAATACGAGCTGCAAGGTACATTGGTCAAAGTTTCATAATTACCTTATCCCACACAAATCGTTTACCTGTAACTATTCAATATCCTTATGAAAAATCGATCACATCAGAGCGTTTCCGGGGTCGAATCCACTTTGAATTTGATAAATGTATTGCTTGTGAAGTATGTGTTCGTGTATGCCCGATAGATCTACCCGTTGTTGATTGGAGATTTGAAAGAGATATTAAAAAGAAACAATTACTTAATTATAGTATAGATTTCGGGGTTTGTATATTTTGTGGTAACTGTGTCGAGTATTGTCCAACAAATTGTTTATCAATGACTGAAGAATATGAACTTTCTACTTATGATCGTCACGAATTGAATTATAATCAAATTGCTTTGGGTCGATTACCAATCTCAATAATTGGAGATTACACAATTCAAACAGTTATGAATTCGACTCAAATAAAAATAGACAAAGATAAACCCTTTGATTCAAGAACAATTACCGATTACTAAGATTTTGTTTTGATATAAAGGATCCAAGCTTTTTATTTTGGGTAGTCAGTAACTACAAATAAAAACTAATGATTGTTGAGAATCACTCTTTGATTTAAACTAAAAATATATTTTTAGTGATGATTTCAAAATAGCAAATTTCAACTACTTTTTTCTTTTTTTTCTTTCGGATAAATATAAATAAAGTAAGGTTGGCCCAATAATTTTATCTATATCTACATTAATCCATATTCAAATTCAATTCAATTATAAATGTATCATATACATTATTATATACAAGAAAACAAAAATAGGGTAACCCCTTTTCCTTTCCTGGACCATTTATTTAGTAAAGTTAAAGTAAGGTCATGAAATAGTTAAAGTTATTTATTTTGTATTTTATACATAATGGGTTTACCTGGACCAATACATGATATTCTTGTTGTATTTCTGGGGTCAATTCTTGTATTAGGGGGTCTGGGGGTAGTATTATTTACCAATCCAATTTATTCTGCCTTTTCATTGGGATTGGTTCTTGTTTGTATATCCTTATTCTATATTTCATCAAACTCCTATTTTGTAGCTGCCGCACAGCTCCTTATTTATGTGGGAGCCATAAATATCTTGATCATATTTGCTGTAATGTTCATGAATGGTTCAGGATATTCCAATAATTCCTATTTTTGGACCATTGGAGATGGGGTCACTTTGATGGTTTGTACAACTATTCTTTTTTCACTAATTACTACTATCCCAGATACGTCATGGTACGGAATTATTTGGACTACAAGGTCAAACCAGATTATGGAACAGGACCTAATAAATAACGTTCAACAAATTGGGATTCATTTATCAACAGATTTTTATCTTCCGTTTGAACTCATTTCAATAATTCTTTTAGTTTCCTTGATAGGTGCAATTACTATGGCTCGACAATAAGCAATAAAAATACTTAACTTAAAATGATTCCCAATTCTTAGAATTCTAACTAAATTCTAAATAAATAAATAGAAATTTTTAGTTAAATCTATCTACCGTCAATATCTTCTTTTGTTGTGTAATTGTTCTATTCTAATCAATTGAATCGGTTGAATTGTTATTCATATTGAAACGAATCGAGATTGATAAGGAGTTAGTCAATGATGTTTGAGCATGTCCTTTTCTTGAGTGTTTATTTATTTTCTATCGGTATCTATGGATTGATCACAAGTCGAAACATGGTTAGAGCGCTTATGTGTCTTGAGCTTATACTAAATTCGGTTAATATCAATCTTGTAACATTTTCTGATATATTTGATAGTCGCCAATTAAAAGGAGACATTTTCTCAATCTTTGTTATAGCCATTGCAGCTGCTGAAGCAGCTATTGGACTTGCTATTGTTTCGTCGATACATCGTAACAGAAAATCAACTCGTATTAATCAATCGAATTTGTTGAATAATTAGTGATAATCATCATAGATAATTTAAATAAAGACACATAAAAATATTTAATAGAATTGAAATACTATTTTTTATTGAATTTGAATGCAATTCAATAAAATGGAATTGCATTTTTATATTTATATTGAAATAATGATGACCAATTTGTTGGCCAATTAATTTTAATTCGCATGTGTAACTCGTATCATCATAATTGTTGAAACGAAAATCAAAGTGTCTTGACCTTTTCTCATAAACAGATTGATTTAAGAAATATATTGATTGTTTTTAATAAACCACTGTTTCGTCTGGTGTCTACAATATTACAATATATAATATATGATTCATTTACTACTAATTTGATTTGACCAGATCGAAAATCTTTTATGTTCAAAACTGTAATTTATAGATCCAATGTCACATTCAGTAAAAATTTATGATACATGTATAGGGTGTACTCAATGTGTACGAGCTTGCCCCACAGATGTATTGGAAATGATACCTTGGGACGGATGTAAAGCCAAGCAAATAGCTTCCGCGCCAAGAACCGAGGACTGTGTAGGTTGTAAGAGATGTGAATCTGCCTGCCCAACAGATTTTTTGAGTGTCCGTGTTTATTTAGGGCCTGAAACAACTCGCAGCATGGCTCTATCTTATTGATACATTACAAAAAACTCCACTTGAATCATTTGTGATTCCTCTTTACCGACAAAAGCCCGTGCTCGACAAAATATATTATTTTGAGGACGGGCTTCTCTGGTCAAAATGTATCTTGTCTTTATCACGAGTTATTTTCCTTGGTTAACAATACTTGTTGTTTTACCGATATTCGCGGGTTCCTCAATTTTCTTATTCCCTCATAGAGGGAATAAGATGTTTAGGTGGTATACTATATGTATATGCTTATTAGAACTCCTTCTAACGACTTATGCATTCTGTTATCATTTCCAATTGGATGATCCATTAATGCAATTGAAGGAAGATTCTAAATGGATAGATGTTTTTGATTTCCACTGGAGACTAGGAATCGATGGGCTTTCCATAGGACCCATTTTACTGACAGGATTTATCACTACTTTAGCAACTTTAGCAGCTTGGCCAATTACTCGAAATTCGCGGTTGTTCTATTTCCTGATGCTAGCAATGTACAGCGGTCAAATAGGATTATTTTCCTCCCGAGACTTTTTACTTTTTTTCATCATGTGGGAGTTAGAATTAATTCCTGTTTACTTACTTTTATCCATGTGGGGGGGAAAGAAACGTCTCTACTCGGCTACAAAGTTTATTTTGTACACTGCAGGGGGTTCCATTTTTTTCTTAATAGGAGTTCTAGGTATGGGTTTATATGGTTCCAATGAACCAACATTAGATTTTGAAAGATTAATTAATCAATCATATCCTGTGGCATTGGAAATAATATTCTATTTTGGCTTCCTTATTGCTTATGCTGTCAAATTGCCGATTATACCCCTACATACATGGTTACCTGATACCCATGGAGAAGCACATTACAGTACATGTATGCTTTTAGCTGGAATCCTATTAAAAATGGGCGCATATGGATTGATTCGGATCAATATGGAATTACTACCCCACGCTCATTCTATATTTTCTCCTTGGTTGGTGATAATAGGAACAATGCAAATAATCTATGCAGCTTCAACTTCTCTTGGTCAACGTAATTTAAAAAAGAGAATAGCCTATTCCTCTGTATCTCACATGGGTTTCACAATTATAGGAATTGGTTCTATAACCGACATGGGACTCAATGGAGCTATTTTACAAATGCTCTCTCATGGATTTATTGGTGCTGCACTTTTTTTCTTGGCGGGAACGAGTTGTGATAGAACACGTCTTGTTTATCTCGAAGAAATGGGAGGGATATCTATCCCAATGCCAAAAACATTTACCATGTTCAGTAGCTTCTCGATGGCTTCTCTTGCATTGCCAGGAATGAGTGGTTTTGTTGCGGAATTTTTAGTATTTTTTGGACTAATTACTAGTACAAAATATCTTTTAATGTCAAAAATGCTAATTACTTTTGTAATGGCAATTGGAATGATATTAACTCCTATTTATTTATTATCTATGTTACGTCAGATGTTTTATGGATACAAGTTATTTAATATTCCAAACTCTAATTTTTGGGATTCTGGACTACGAGAACTATTTCTTTCAATCTGTATCTTTCTACCCGTAATAAGTATTGGTATTTATCCCGATTTTGTTCTCTCGTTATCAGTTGACAAGGTACACGCTATCTTATCCAATTATTATCATAGATAGTGTTTCATTAATGAAACGGAAGGAAAGTCTTATAATTCTTTGAATTTAATATTTTGAAAATCGTTTGCTGTACTGTATAATGAAAAAAGAAATAAAATGAATAAGAATTGTAATTAGATACATCTCGAGTTTTTGAGAACCATTTAAATTTGAATGATTCCTTGATTCAAACGGTTCTCAAAAACTCATAAAAACAAACTTTCGTTATATATGGGATGATGTTTTTATCTTATGTATTCTTCATGTAGTTTATTCAATTAGATGTTTATGTGAATGAACCATAACTATGTAGACCTATTCCTAATAGATTGATCCCAAAATAGCATATCCAAATTATAATAAATCCTATAGAAGCTACAAGTGCCGAATTCGTACCTTTCCAATTTATATTTGTTCTAGTATGTAAATAAATCGCGAATATGGTCCAAGTAATAAATGCCCAAGTTTCCTTGGGGTCCCAATTCCAATAGGATCCCCATGCCTCATTAGCCCATACTGCTCCACAAAGAATACCTATGGTTAAAAAGGTAAACCCTAGACTAATGACACGATAACTCCAATAATCCAAACGCTCAGTTAATTGATATTTGTAATAATTTTGAAATGAAGGAAAAGAAGTGTTTTTAAAAACACTTCTTTTTTCATTCAAATATTCAATCTCACCAAAGAAAAATGACTTAATTAATAAATTATAGCTTTTACAAAAAATTTTGATGTTTTTTCGAAATGTAATAACTAGAAGAGCGACTGATAATAATGATCCGCATAAAAGAGCTGCATAGCTCAATAACATCATACTTACGTGCATCATTAACCACTGAGATTGTAGAGCAGGTACTAATATTGTGGATTGATGCATTTCAGTTGAAAGACCCGACATGGCAAAGCCTTGAGTAAAAATGGTACTTGGTGCAATTATTGTGCTTAAATCGTTTTTAAGGTTACGTATCTTGGGAATCATATGAATAATGAAGAAACTACACGAAAGGAAGATTAATGACTCGTATAAATTACTTAATGGAAAATGTCCCGAAGAAATCCAACGAGAAATTAATAATCCTGTTATAGAGAAAAAGGTAGCTATCATCCCTTTTTCTGATGAATCACGTAATCCTACAATTTTGTGGACTAATAAGGTCATCAAATGAATCATAATCACAATTGAAATGATCGAAAAAGAGATATGAGTTAATATATGTTCTAAAGTCACAAATATCATAAAAGGGGTCCCATTACAGAATTGGAAATCGCGAATTGAATACATTTTAGGATCTATTGTATCTCTTTTAGAAGATGCCGCCACTCGGACTCGAACCGAGATGCTTTAGCACTGCTTCCTAAGAGCAGCGTGTCTACCGATTTCACCACGGCGGCTTACTTGAAATAATAATAGTCAATTCATGTTGAATCGTCGAGATTCAAGGATTCAATATAGTTTAGGAAACATTAATTAGAATCAATGAATAAAGACTGGTTTGTGGTTTAAATATTTGAATCTTCAATAAAATACCTACCTAGGTAGTATCGTCGTGGGTTTTTTAACAATCAACTTTCATGTACTAGAAACTAAGTTTTCTCCAAACAGTTGGAACTCCATAGTTTTTTCTCGGTTGAGGTATAAAACTAAGAATTGTCTTTTTTTCTCAATTTTTTTATGATTTGTTTTTCATTTATCCGATTTCATGGATTCAAATGAAAAAGATTGAGTTTTTTTTTCAATGAACAAAATCAAATAACTAGGATTTCATATCTATCACAATTTCATCATTAAATACAAAAAATTTGTTATTTTTCTAATGATTTCGATACCTTAGTATATTTAAATTAAAGTATTAATATTCTTTATTGCGCATATAATTTTTAATTTATAATACCATTTACAAAACCAATTAAGTTTTGGGATAGGCATATAACAAAAGAGTTTCAATCTCTATCACAATTGTACTTTTCTATTGTGAAAAGTACAATTGTGATAGGGAAAAAAATAATACTTAGAACCCAATATACAAAAAACTCTTATTCTATATATCACAGCAGTGAGTTCTAAGTAATATTGAGAAATTTAATACAGAAAAATACATTAGTTAACATTCATCTTACAAAATTTGGGGTTCTTTAGGCTATATCAATTGAGATTATTCTAAGACTTTATTATTTGTTTGTCGCACAAAAAAACTTTTTGAATGCCCGGTGGAAACCGATTTCGCTAAAGAAAAAGTTTTTACTGCAACTAAATATCCTTTTTTCTTCCAAATATTTCTACGAATACGTTTTTTTGACATAGAAGTACGTTTTTTTGGAACTGCCAT